GTCATCAAAAGGGGTGTCCCTTTTGAAGCGAGAATTGATTTTCCTTGATACCTAATATAATGCATGAAAGGGTCCTTAAACAACCATAGATTATCCTGACAGGCCTTAGCAAAAGCTTCTACAAGTCCAAGATGTTCTATTTTTCCATAGAAAAAGATTCGTTCAAGAAGGGTTCCAGAAGACGTTGAGCATAAATGAGAAGATTGGTTACGAAGAAAGACGAAGATGGATTCGTATTCACATAGATGAGAATTATATAGGACGAATAAAAACCTTTGATTTCCTTTTGAAAAACAAGAACTGGCTTTATTTGGAGTATTCCAACTACGATACTCGTAGAGAAAGAATCTTAATAAATGTAAAGAAGAAGCGTCTTTTACCCAATAGCGAAGAGTTTGAACCAATATTTCCAGATGGGCTGGGTAGGGTATTAGTATCTCTAACACATAAATTAAATGTGAAAATTTGTCCTCTAAAAAGGGGAATATTGAATGAATTGATCGTAAATTATGAGATTTAAATATTCCTTTCCTTTCTAGCGAAGATAATAATCGGAGATAAAACGGAATTTCTACAATGACTGCAAATCCTTCTGATATCATTTGAAAATTAAAATTCTTGTTGCGCCCAAAAAACGAATTTTGGTTAAAATCATTAGCAAAAAGAATCAAATGATTCTGTTCATACTGATACATTCGCTCAATTGCACGTTTCACAATTAGTAAGCTGAATTTATTATAACCTGCATTTTCCAACAATCTATTTCTATTTAAACCATGATCATGCGCAAGTGCATAAATATACTCCTGAAAGATAAGTGGATATAAGAAGTAGTGTTGTTGAGATCTATTTAGCTTTAAATATCTTTGGACTTCCTCCATTTGAAATTCTAGTTGAACTAAAGGTAGAGGATTTTGGGGGTTATCAATGAAACATAGTGCGATACAGTCAAAACGAGGTATTCGAGTAATAAACGAAAATGAATAGATACCTCGGATACAGGTAAACTTATCAACGGATTCTCTACCCTCTCTTTTCCATTTAAACGAATAAGTTTATGTTCGTTATAGGATAACAAAAGACTTAGAAATCCTTTATTTTTTCAACCTAATCGCTCTTTTGATTTTGGAATTTTTTTATCAATATACTGTTTCTTCTACACACACATTTCTATTCCATAATGGAAAATGTCAATAGTTAGGATTCATTAAAATAGAAAGAATTCGTTCATGGGATAATCCCTTCCCGTATCAGGTACTAATACATTTTTAACGTCTAATTAGATCGGGTAATCATTCAAATTAAGAACAGAAGCTCGTTGCTTTCCCTATAATCAATAAATTAAAGCCATTATAGCTCTATCTATATCCATTTATTCATCCGACCCAACTTTAAATTGAATTCATTTTGTTCCGTTTCAAAAAAGAACACAACGGTTTGTACCGATTCGGAAAGAATGAAATATTCTCATAACTCTTTGTTGATCCGACATGCTATTTTTTCCATTCATTCCCTTTCAGGATCAGTCGTGGTCTTCCAAACTTTACCAATGGTATGGACGAATCCTCGCTTCATCCAAATGTGTAAAAGATCCTCGCCGCACTTAAAAGCCGAGTACTCTACCGTTGAGTTAGCAACCCCAATATAAAAAGTTTATGTAAATACAATCAAAAAAAAAAAAAAAAAGATAGATAAATGTCAAAATTTCTAGACTACCTCTTAGTTCTTATGTTATCGCCTTTTCAATCAAAACCCCTAACCCCTATTCTTATTATATCTTAACTCAACTTCTATTAAATATTAAAGAGAATCCAAGGAATCCCATCATTTGAATAAAATAAGGTAAAAATCAAATCTCTCGGACAGAAATAAATTTATCTACTTATCACGATGAATTATATTTGTTCGATACACTGTTGTCAATATAAATGTTGAGAAAATAATACAATGGAAAAAAAAATGGAATTTTTTAAATACTATTAAAAAAAGGGCTTGTGTTGGATTGGCACTACATAGCTGAAAAAAGTTTAGATAGAGGAATAAACAAAGAACAAGTAGAAAAAAAATATATATATATAGAAAGAAAAAATTTTATAGAAGAATTACCACCCCTTTCTATTTCGTTATTTCCTTAAGTCAATTTTGTTTGATTAGGACCAAGTTACTTAAAAACCTCCGCCTTTTTTAAAAGATCCCGAACAGTTCCTGTGGGCTGAGCGCCCTTTTCAAGGAAATATAGAATAGCAGGGACGTTTAAATAACTTTGATTTTTTATCGGATCATAAAAACCTACGTTCCGAAGATCTCTTCCTTCTCTTCGGGATCGAACATCGATTGCAACGATTCGATAGACGGCTCATTGGGATAGATCTAAGTAAATGAACAAAACCCCCCCTAGAAACGTATAGGAAGTTTTCTCCTCGTACGGCTCGAGAAAAAATGATTTGGAATTTTGTCTACGTATATAATTATAATTAATGTCAAAGGAGTTGATAAAATAAATTATAATAGGATTTAACTCATTTTTTTATTCCTCCTTCCTGAAAAAATAAAAATCATTTGTACCCATAACTCAAGTTGGATAATTCTCAAATAGCTTAAAAGAAAAGAATCTTTCGGCAATTTATTTAATTTTTTGAATGGTCTTTAACCCCCTCTTGTTTGTCTCATTTAATCTTTATCTTTATTATTAATTATTATCCAGTTATTGAGACAATTCAAAAAACGGTGTTTCCTTGTTTTGAGATCCTTTTTCTTTGTTTTAAATCAGTGGGTTTAGACATTACTTCGGTGCTTCTTAATCCTTACAAAATGGCAGCAACATACCCCTTTTGTGATTTCTTTCTATCAAAGAACCATATAAACGCTCGATTCCCGCGCGATACACTTTGAATCGAAAGACTTTTCTCAATTTCAACAAATTTTACTTTTGAATTAAAAATTGGATCCTTTCAATTTCTATATTGATATATATGATATACTTACGAAGTTGTTCCAATTTATTGATTGGTATTAACCCTAGATTCTTGCCCCCTGAAAGATAAATCCATACTTTCTACCCGAGCTCCATCATGTACTATATTCATTAGTAACCTAACAAAAAAAGTATTCTAGTGAAAACAGAACAGATGTCGGGTCAAGAGCACCTTCATTCATAGAAAAGATGGCGGATGTAAGAATAAAAATCCACACCGGATCGTGTCCTTCAAGTCGCACGTTGCTTTCTACCACAGCGTTTCAAACGAAGTTTTACCATAACAAAAAATTCCTCTAATTTGGAACCCATATGGAATTGATTCAATTATGGAATCATGAATAGTCATTGGTTCCGTCGATACATAAACATATTAATCTAGACCCTTTTTTCTTCTATACAAATTCTTCTAGACAAAGATGGCAAAAATTTTTTTGAAGCAATCTTAGCAAGACCCCACCTATTATTGTATGTTATTGTATGAATGCAACACTTTAACGTTACTTTTTATTAAAAAAATTCAAATATCTGGTTCTTTTCGAATTAAACCATCAACAATTTAAAGAAGATAAATGGATTGAACAAAAAACCCAGTTTTCTTTTTTTATGTGAGATAGATAAAAAAGACCGATCGAAGAGAAGATTTAAGTACTTGTTCTTTCGATTCGAATTTTAGTAATAATATAAGATGAACGAGCTAGGGGTTTTTCGTACCTATCAGATAGACTGAACTACAGTCTTTATTATGGATCCGTTACATATGTAACTTGATTCGTTGTTAATGAGATTCGGACATACACAGATAGACATATATTTAATATTTAAATCAAGACCTTCTGTTACTGTTACTAATTAAGAACTATCTATCCCAATTAGGCGCTTGCTCCTAATTTTTTAGTTTACCCAAACCCAGTCTTGTCTTACGAAACTTAATCCCATTAATTAATTAATTGAATGTAATAACCCCCTCTTGTTTAGAATAAAGAGATCCTAATAATTTGGCTACCCCATTTAAGTTTAATTTTAATGTATAAAGAATAAGATATAGGCTCTTTTGTTACCATCATATCTTGATCAAATCTATTTAGGAATAGTTGTGAAAAACAAGGATATGATTCATAAAAGAATCATTCAAAATTCTAAAAGAAACAAGAATGACATTCTATTCAATATTAGGCATTTAAACATAACGTTATTTTAAAAATAAACTTTTACTCTGCTACAATGTATCTACCTGGGACGAAAGGATTCGAACCTCCGAATACCGGGACCAAAACCCGTTGCCTTACCACTTGGCCACGCCCCATCTATATTTCCATTCTACACTAATAAAGAATATTATTAGTATGGGGTGTTGGTCAATTACAGGGCAATTTTCTATATAAAATATTTATAGAATAGATTAGATTCTTGCTAGGATTTTTACGCGTGTAGATATAGAATTCAGACGAATTCATTGATCATTACATATAATTTAATTAAGATATTCTATGAAAGTATTATTTCTTCTATTCTCCTTTGTTTGAGAATTGGGGAATTTTTGATTGGGTGGGTTCAAAGAAAAAGAAGGATTTTTGTCTACCTTACTTTACTTCATTTTTCCTTATATCATTAACTCAATCAAAATGCAATTATCTCCAAGAACAAAACGCCTGTTATGCTTAATATCTTTAGTTTGATCTGCATTTGTCTTAATTCTGCCTTTTATTCGAGTAGTCTTTTCTTCGCCAAATTGCCCGAGGCCTACGCTTTTTTAAATCCAATCGTAGATCTTATGCCAGTCATACCTTTGTTCTTTTTTCTCTTAGCCTTTGTTTGGCAAGCTGCTGTAAGTTTTCGATGAGATCCTTAATCTTATTCTAGAAAATGATCTTATTCTAGAAAATGAATGCTTTATTCGAGAAAAATTATAACAATTAATAAGATTAAATTTGTCTTACACTATGAACCCTCGATTCAAACATTGAAAGTTTGAAAGTCTTGGTTGGATAGCTTCGAGAAATTCAAATCTGGCTCACCCCGTATT